AACATCCTGAACAGTTCCTGTAGGTTGAGCACCCTTTTCAAGGAAATAGAGAATAGCAGGAACGTTTAAATAAGTTTGATTTTTTATCGGATCATAAAAACCCACCTTCTGAAGATCTTTTCCTTCTCTTCGGGATCGAACATCAATTGCAACGATTCGATAGACAGCTCATTGAGATAGATGTAGATGAACAATACCCCTCCTAGAAACGTATAAGAAGTTTTCTCCTCGTACGGCTCGAGAAAAAATAATTTGATTCGAAGTTTTATCTATGTATGGAATTCTAATAAATGACAAAATAGTCCATAAAATCATCAAATCAATTAGACTATGATTTAAGTCTTTTTTTCTTTTTCGTTCCTGAAAAAGAAAAAGAAATCATTCGTACTCATAACTCAAGTTAGATAACTCTTACGCAAATCGTTAGGCAATTTCATTTATTGAGTGGTCTTTACCCCCTTATTTGTCTCGTTTAAAAAAAAAATATATTTGGATTCTTAATATTTGGATTCTTATTAAGTCAGGTCCAGTTATTGAGATAATTTAAAGGGTGTTTCCTTGTTCAGGGATCCTTTATCAATCATTGGGTTTAGACATTACTTCGGTGCTTCTTAATCCTTTCAAAATGGCAGCAACATACCCCTTTTTTGGATTTCCTTCTATCAAAAAATCTTACGAACAATTGATTCCCGCGTGATACACTTTGAATCAAAAAGTTTGATTAATTTCAACAAATTTTCCTTTTGAATGGGAAACTTGCTCGAATGGGATCTTTTATATTGAAGATATATTCACGAAGTTGTTCCAATTTATTGATTTGCATTAACCCTAGATTCTTGCTCCGAGAAATCAATTAATACTTTCTACTCGAGCTCCATCATGGACTATTTCCATTATCAAATGATGTCGAGTCAAGAGCACCTTCATTCCTATAGAAATAGAAAATGGTGGATATAATAAAGAATCCACAATGGATCGTGTCCTTCAAGTCGCACGTTGCTTTCTACCACATCGTTTCAAACGAAGTTTTAGCATAACATTCCTCTAATTTGGAACCGGTATGGAATTGATTCAATTATGGAATCATGAATAGTCATTGGTTCAATTAGTGCATAGACGTCGTAATAATCTATACTCTTTTTTTATAGATAGATATAAATCGGTAAAGATTTTTCGGAAGAAGTTTTAGCAAGACCTCTATCAAAGATTCCACTTAACTTCTAAAGAATTATTAAAAACATTCATAATTAAAATAAAAAAAGGTTCCTATCATTTATCATTATTGGAAGAAAAGTGATAATAAGGATCCCATTTGATCGTCATAGAAAAGATAAGTCCTTCTTAATTCTTAATTGAATTTAATTGAATTAATAAACTAGATCAAACAAAAAAATAGGGAAGGGGTTTTCGTATCTATCAAATCGACTGAACAACTGTCTTGTCACCATTCTAAATAGTCTATATTCAAATTTTCAATTTGAAATTTTCGGATCACAAAACTTTTTCATTTCACAAAACTAGAAAGACTATTATTTTACTATTGAAATAGAACAATAAATACATATACGATAAACTTTGAAATATATAATTACATATATAACACTCTATTTTTATTCAATTTTTGGTAATGTGATTCGGGCAGACGCAGATATTTTAATACCTTCGATTAATGATTAATTCTTATCTGCTCTCCCATTCTATGGGAATAATGGGGTACATAACAGAACAGAGATTAAAAAGGGGGTTCTGACCGAGGATACGAACTGCCTAGGTACAAAACTAAAGAAGTCCGGATTAAGTTGCTCCTGTTTTTTATTTTAGCCTAACCCATTAAGAGACTTAATTCTATTGAGGTTAAGTGAATTTTATTAGTACCAAAATAGTTAGATCTATAGAAAAATTCATAAATAATTAGACTACCCCATTTACGAGATAAAGAATAATAGATAGGATCATTGAAAATTCAAATTTTGATAAAATAGAAAATAGATATGGGACGGAGGGCTTTTCTAAATAACTAACTTCTCTAAATAGGGAGGATTTGAACATATAATATGATGAAAAGACCACCCGACTTTTTTTTTTAATTTGAATTCAAACTCGTCGAATCCATGTTCCCGTCTTACCCGGATCCTAAATAGATTAAATTACACCTGTATGTCATTTGAATTCGATTGAGTTAAGTTTGTGAAAAAAGTCTAATTCATAAAATATAAAAATCAGAAGTAAGAAACACATTCCACCTAAAATTAGACTTTAAACAGAACCTTTTTTATTCTATTCTAAAATAAGGGATACCCTCTGGGACGGAAGGATTCGAACCTCCGAATAGCGGGACCAAAACCCGTTGCCTTACCACTTGGCCACGCCCCATTTAGATTTTTATTCAACATTAATAAAAAATAATATTTGTATTGGTTGTTTGTCAACTCCAATCTAAATATCTCTAGAATAAGGTAGATCCTTACTAGAATTTTGATACGTGTAGATATAGACTTCAACTTAATTTAATTTATTGATCATTAGATATAAATCAATTAAGATATTGTATGAAAGTATGATTTCTTCTATTCTCTTTTGAGAATTGGAGGATTTTTGATTGGGTGGGGTCAAAAGCAAAAGAAGGATTTTTTGTCTACCTTAATTTCTCCCCATTTCTTTATATCAATAACTCAATCAAAATGCAATTATCTCCAAGAACAAAAATGTCTGTTATGCTTAATATCTTTAGTTTGATCTGTATCTATCTTAATTCTGCCCTTTATTCGAGTAGTTTTTTCTTCGGAAAATTGCCCGAGGCCTATGCTTTTTTGAATCCAATCGTAGATGTTATGCCAGTCATACCTGTCCTCTTTTTTCTCTTAGCTTTTGTTTGGCAAGCTGCTGTAAGTTTTCGATAAGATCTTTAATTTAATAATCTCCCAGAAAATTCATTATTTATTCGAGAAAAAATTCTAACAATTGATAAGATCAGATAAGTTTTAGAGTATAAACCCTCGATTCAAACATTGAAATTCTTTGATAGTCGGGATAAATCCGGTTTTCCTCGTTTTCTTTTTCTCATTTTTTAACCCCTTTTCAGTAAATTCAGTAAAAAAAAAAAAAGACCTTAACCCTATGTAATCTTAATTAGGGTCCCCGCAATACCTAATTGTGGATATGAAATAAATTTTGATTAATGAAAAACTCTTATTCTAAATGAATTTCTGAAAATTCTTTTCTATTTCTAGAAAGAACCTCGTTTCTTGGTATCCAAACAGGATATGTGTTAAAAAAATGTAGGATCTATTCTCTTTTTTTTTTCCAAAAAATTATCTTGGAGATTGTTTAATGCTTACTCTCAAACTCTTCGTTTACACAGTAGTGATATTTTTTGTTTCTCTTTTCATCTTTGGATTCCTATCTAATGATCCCGGACGTAATCCTGGGCGTGAAGAATAAAGGGGGTTTTCTCTTTTACATTTTTTTAGGATTTTATGTTTAACTAAGAAGAGGAGATTTACAAAATTTGAAAAAATCAAGTCATCAACGGAAACGGAAAGAGAGGGATTCGAACCCTCGGTACGAATAACTCGTACAACGGATTAGCAATCCGCCGCTTTAGTCCACTCAGCCATCTCTCCCAATTGAAATTGAAAAAGATAATTACTATGTTAGATTACATTACACATAAAGTAAGGAACTCTCTTTTCTTTCTCTATTATTATTATATTATATAGATATGTACAACTTTTATCAGCCATTTCATTGCGATAAATAACATAACATAAAGGGCTTGAAAGCGCCAACAATATAAATAAAACTAAAAAATAAATAAAACTAAAAAGGACCTACTTGCATTGATTTTATTTTGTTCGAAAGGTCCTTCTTATTGCCACGGCCTGGCCTGGTCAGTACCTAGCCGGGCCTTTTTTGTTCCAACAAATTTATAGATAAATAAGAATGATTTGAAAATCAAAATGTTTATTATTATATAATTAATATATTTATATTATTATTATTATATATATAAGATTATATAAATAAGTAATATATAAATAATTGAATAGGAAATATTTAAGGGAAATATTTAAGCAAGAGCAAGGAAGGGCTATTTCCATCCACGAAAACAAAAAAAAACCACGAAAACAAAAAAAAAAGCCACGAAAACGAAAAAAAAAGAAAGTCAACACTCTAATTTTTTTATGATTTTTTGATGATCCTATCTTGATTCTTGATTATGTCCAATTTCCCTATTCGACAAAAGATCCAGTTGTATGCAATAATTGCATTGTAGCGGGTATAGTTTAGTGGTAAAAGTGTGATTCGTTTTATTAACCCTTTAACAGTTAAAGGGTCTTTGCTTTCGGTTTGATTCGTCCGATCAAATTTTTTTTTTCTAAAATAAAAAAGGATTTAATCCTTTACCTCTCAATGACAGATTCGAGAAAAATATAAATTCTCGTGATTTGTATCCAAGGGTCACTTAGAAAGTGAGAAATTGGATTATGAAATTGCGAAACAGAATTTTGGAATTGGATTAATACTTCCATAAGTATGAGTAAAGGATCCATGGATGAAGATAGAAAGTAGGTTTCAAATCGTAACTAAATCTTCCATTTTTTTGGTAGAGAAAAAATGGAAGCAAAATAGCTATTAAACGATGACTTTAGTTTACTAGAGACATCAACCTATTGTTTTAGCTCGGTGGAAACAAAATCCCTTTCCTCAGGATCTTCTCAAATAAAAATAGAAAACGAAGTAACTAGAAAGATTGTTATAATAACTCTCTTCTATAGGGATCATCTAGAAAGCGATTCATTTTGTCTCTATTCAGACAAGAAGCTGACATAGATGTTATGGGGTAGAATTTTTTTGTAATATTGTTCACATCCATAAAGGAGCCGAATGAAACCAAAGTTTCATATTCGGTTTTGAATTAGAGACGTTCAAAATCAAAATACTGAATCGACGTCGACTATAACCCCTAGCCTTCCAAGCTAACGATGCGGGTTCGATTC